TGGAGATACTTGAAACAAGAACTCGATTATGTATAGAAGATGATAAGACTAAACAAGAATACTACTTACCCCAAATGTATGATCCTTTCTTAAACGGGCCATACCGTGGAAAAATCAAAAAAGAGCTTCCGCCTTCCATCATAAAAAATACTTTGATCGCAGATTCGAGAGAGACAGGTGAGCAAAATCGGTTACATGATCTTCTTCTCCCGAATTCCAATTACGAAAATTTTGACCAAAATACGAATACTTTAGAAATTGGTGATATTTTAGAAATTGATGCGTTTTCATCTATTCTAATACACAAAATAGGTAAAAAAGTCCCTCGATGGTCATACAAATTAATCAGTGAATTGGAACAACTATCATTTCACTACAGTCCGCCAGCAGAGCATGAAATTCGTTCAAGAAGGGCGGTAGGTGAATATCTTCTTTTTGATCCTCCAGAGACTCATACTACTACTAAAGCTACAGATAAAGAAACGAAGACTAATGCTAGCAAAGAGACTGATACTGTGAATAAAGAAACGAAGCCTAATGCTAGCAAAGAGACTGATACTATTGATAAAGAAACGAAGCCTAATGCTAGCAAAGAGACTGATACTATTGATAAAGAAACGAAGCCTAATGCTAGCAAAGAGACTGATACTATTGATAAAGAAACCAAGACTAATGCTAGCAAAGAGACTAATACTGTTGATAAAGAAACCAAGACTAATGCTAGCAAAGAGACTGATACTGTTGATAAAGAAACCAAGACTAATGCTAGCAAAGAGACTGATACTGTTGATAAAGAAACCAAGACTAATGCTAGCAAAGAGACTGATACTGTGAATAAAGAAACGAAGCCTAATGCTAGCAAAGAGACTGATACTGTGAATAAAGAAACCAAGACTAAAACCCCAGAAGAAGAGGCTAAAGAAGATGAAGAGAAGGGGCTTGTTTTGATGCGTTATGCACACCAACCCGATTTTAAGCACGGCTTAATCAAAGGCTCTATGCGAACTCAAAGGCGTAAAATTGTTATTGAGAAACTGTTTCAAGCAAATGCACATTCCCCCCTTTTTTTTGACAGGATAAAAAAACAAAAACTTTTTTCTTTTGCTATCCCCCGCCCGGTTCAACTGAACCGAATTTTTAGAAATTGGTCGGCGGGAAAAGGGTTCAGGATTTTAGAGTCTACAGACGAACAAACAAAAAGAGAAGAAAAACCAAAAAGAGAATCTAAAAAGAAAAACGACCGAGTAAAGGAAAAAAAGCGATTAGAGATAGGGGAAGCCTGGGATACTTTTGAAATTACCCAAATGTTAAGGGGTTGCATTTTAATAGCCCAATCAAGTCTTAGAAAAAATCTTATATTACCTTCATTGATAATCGGTAAAAATCTTGGACGTATGCTATTATTGCAAATTCCTGAATGGTCTGAAGATTTCGAGGAATGGAATAGAGAAAAGCATATTAGGTGCACTTATACTGGTAATCCGTTATCCGAAACAGAATTTCCGGAAAATTGGTTGACACAAGGTATTCAGATCAAGATTGTATATCCTTTCCATCTGAAACCTTGGCACACATCTAAACCGCTAACTTCTCGTGATGACGTTTGTTTTTTAACAATTTTTGGAAGGGAAACAGAACTGCCTTTTGGCTCTCCCCGAAAAACACCTTCCTTTTTTGAGCCCATTTTAAAGGAACTCGAAAAAAAAATTGGAAAATATGAAAAGGTTACAGCTGAAAGCGTTTTAAAAAAAATAATAATAAAATTATTTAAAAAAGTTTCAAAAGAAACAAGAACAACAAACCAAAATCTTCCGTTTATAGAAAAAGACCTCTCCAAGGGTAAACCAATTTTATTATTTAGATCGAGAGAAATAGGTGGAATGGAAAAAGAAAAAGATTCTAGAATAAGCAACCAGATAATTAATGAATCTTTTAGTCAAATTCAAAAAATTCAAATTCCAGATTGGACAAATTCTTCACTGATAGAAACTAAAATGCAAGATATGACTGATAGAACAAGTACAATCAAAAATCAAATAGAAAGAATTACCGAAGAGAAAAAAAAAGTAACTCTAGAACTAGATATTAGTACTTACAAAAAAAGTTGTAGATTAGAGTTGTCAAAAAAGATTTGGCAAATAGTAAAACTAAAAAACATAATATGTAAATTTCATTATTTTAGAAAATTTTTCATTCAAAGAATATATAACGATATTTGTTTATCTACTATTCATATTTGCCAAACGAATACACAACTCTTTGTTGAATCGACAAAAAATTTGATTGAAAAATATATTTCCAAGAATGAAACAAATAAAAAAATAATTAATAAAAAAACTAAAAATACAATTCACTTTATTTCAAATATAAAAACTTATAATAGTTGTAAGAAAAATTCAGAAATTTTTTGTGATTTATCCAACTTGTCACAAGCATATGTATTTTACAAAATATCGCAAACCGGGGTTGTTAACTTGTCTAAATTAAGATCCGTTCTTCAACATCATGGAACATCTTTCTTCCTTAAAACTCAAATGAAAGACTCCTTTCGAACACAAGGAATATTTCAGTCTGAAGTAATACATAAGAAACTTCAGCGGTCTATAACGAGTCAATGGAAAAATTGGTTAAGAGGGAATTATCAATACGATTTATCTCAGATTATCTGGTCTAGCTTAATGTCACAAAAACAAAAATGGCGAAATAGGGTGAATCGATATTGTAGGTCTCAAAAAAAAGATTTAAAAAAATGGAATTCATGTGGAAAATACCAATTAAGTCATTACAAGAAAAAAAAGGGTCCTAACTCATTATCAAATCAAAAAGATAATTTTCAAAAATGCTATAGATATGATCTTTTATCATATAAATCCATTAATAATGAAAATAAAGGTGACTCGGTTTTTTATAGATCAATCCCTCAAGTAACTAAAAGGCAAGCGGTTTCTGATAATTACAACATGTCGCAAAACTCCTTGTTTGCGATAACAGGAAGTATCCCTATCAATATTTTTATAGGAAGAATAGAAAGGGTATATATTCCATATATAGAAAAAAATCTTAATAGAAAATATTTTAATTGGGAAAATATCTATTTTGATCTTAGAAAAAAAGTGGCTATTGAATCCTGGGTCGCGGTAAATCCCAGCAGTAATCAAAAGACTCGAATTGGGACTAATAATTTTCAATTAATTGATCCAATTGATAAAGAAGAAGAGGAAGAGATCAATCCCAGCAGTAATCAAAAGACTCCAATTGGGACTAATAAGGATGAAATATTTTATGCAATTGATAAAGAAGAAGAGGAAGAGATCAATCCCGAAGAAGAGATCAATCCCGAAGAAGAGATCAATCCCAGCAGTAATCAAAAGACTCCAATTGGGACTAATAACGATCAATTAATTGATCCAATTGATAAACAAGAAAAAGACCCTTTTTATATTCCGATTAATCAAAATCCAGAAATCAATCAACCTAATTCTCCAAATTCTTTTTTTGATTGGATGGGAATGAATGAACAAATACTAAATCGTCCCATCTCGAATCTGGAACTTTGGTTCTTCCCAGAATTTGTGCGGCTTTTTAATGTATATAAAACGAAACCGTGGATTATACCAAGCAAATTACTTCTTTTAAATTCGAATCTAAGTGAAACCGATAATAAAAAGAAAAACATCGCTGAAAACCAAAATCTTGAAGAAGAAGATTCCGCGAAATCAGACATGAAAAAAGGTACAAAGAAAAGTAAAACCAATAGTGAAAAGAAAAGTGAAACCGATAGTGAAAAGAAAAGTGAAACCGATAGTGAAAAGAAAAGTGAAACCGATAGTGAAAAGAAAAGTGAAACCGATAGTGAAAAGAAAAGTGAAACCGATAGTGAAAAGAAAAGTGAAACCGATAGTGAAAAGAAAAGTCTAAGTACAAGAGAGCTAAGAGAGTTATTCATGAAAAAGTATTTCCTTTTGCAATTGAGATGGGATCAAAGGAATATCGGTCAAAACATTCGCAAAAATGTCCGGATATTAGCTCTCCCGAAGAGCTCGATAAATCTAGAAACCATGACTCTATCATGCATTGAAAGGAGAAAATTACAATTGAATGTAATGTGGAATTCGAAGAGCAATTTGAGTATTCTAAAATTTTTCAAAAACATGGGAGTGGCTATGGACCGCCTTGGACTGTCTGTAAAAAACAATGGGCAATTTCTTATGTATCAAACCATAGGTATTTCGTTGGTTCATAAGAGTAAAAACAAAACTAATCAACAATACCGAAAACAAAGAATAATTCGAGCTAGAGAGAACAATCATTTTGATGCGCTTGTTCTTGAAAATATTTTATCGTCTAGACGTCGTAGAGAATTGAGAATTCTAATTTGTTTCAATTCAAACAATTGGAATGATGTGGATACCAATTCCGTATTTTTCAACGAAAACGGGGTAAAAAACTGTAGTCACTTTTGGGAAGAAAGGAACCTTCGTGATAAGGAGAAAAATGAATTAATTCAATTCAAGTTTTTTCTTTGGCCCAATTATCGATTGGAAGATTTAGCTTGTATGAATCGTTATTGGTTTGATACTAATAACGGCAGTCGTTTCAGTATCTTAAGGATCCACATGTATCTACCATTGAAAATTCGTTGATAGTATTACTATATACCCTGTAGCAGGGTATATGATAGAAAACAAATGCACACATGCCTTATCTTATACCTCATTCGAATCTCACTGAATAGAGGATACAGCGTATCCATTAGACCTATAAATTATCAATGAATCCAAAGATATTCATTTCATTTTAGGTCTAATTGATTCACTTTTGTGAATACAAAAATGTACGAGATTCTTATCTGAATTCAAAATAGGATTTTGAATTCATTGGAATGGATAAACTGAGGAGTTCAGAAAGCAATTTATTCTATATCAATCATTCAAATTATTGGCATTCTTTTTATTGATCAATAAAATTCGTTAAAATATATATCAGGGAAGGGGATCAATTCTTTTTTTATGGTAAAAAACTTATTCATTTCGGTTATTTCTCAAGAAGAAACCAAAGAAAACAGAGGGTCCGTTGAATTTCAAATATTCAATTTCACCAATAAGATACAGAGACTTACTTCCCATTTAAAATTGCACAAAAAAGACTATTTATCTCAGAAAGGTTTGCGTAAAATTTTGGGAAAACGTCAACGGCTGCTAGCTTATTTGTCAAAAAAAAATAAAGTACGTTATAAAGAATTAATTGAGAAATTGGATATTCGAGAGACAAAAACTCATTAATTTTTAATTTGAGGAGTCATTTGTTTTTAACTTATTTGTTTCGTTTCAATTTTGATGAACCTCTTTTCACATTCAGCAATTCATGGAAGAATTACATGGAAGAACGAATCGGTAAAAAATTTATGACTGCACCAGCTACAAGAAAAGACCTCATGATAGTCAATATGGGTCCTCACCACCCATCAATGCATGGTGTTCTTCGACTTATTCTTACTCTCGATGGTGAAGATGTTATTGACTGCGAACCAATATTGGGTTATTTACACAGAGGGATGGAGAAAATTGCGGAAAACCGAACAATTATACAATATTTGCCCTATGTCACACGTTGGGATTATTTAGCTACTATGTTTACAGAAGCAATAACCGTAAATGGACCTGAACGATTGAGCAATATTCAAGTACCTAAAAGAGCTAGCTATATCAGAGTCATTATGTTGGAGTTAAGTCGTATAGCTTCCCATTTGTTATGGCTCGGTCCATTTATGGCGGATATTGGGGCGCAGACTCCTTTCTTCTATATTTTTCGAGAAAGAGAGTTGATATATGACCTATTCGAAGCTGCCACCGGTATGCGAATGATGCATAATTTTTTTCGTATCGGGGGAGTAGCTGCTGATCTACCCCATGGCTGGATAGATAAATGTTTGGATTTTTGCAATTATTTTTTAACAGGGGTTGCTGAATATCAAAAACTTATTACACAGAATCCCATTTTTTTAGAACGAGTTGAAGGTATAGGCACTATTAGGGCAGAAGAAGCACTCAATTGGGGTTTATCCGGACCAATGCTACGAGCTTCGGGAATCGAATGGGATCTTCGTAAAATCGATCAGTATGAGTGTTACGACGAATTTGCTTGGGAGGTTCAATGGCAAAAAGAGGGGGATTCTTTAGCTCGTTATTTAGTAAGAATCGGCGAAATGGAAGAATCCATAAAAATGATTCAACAGGCCCTGGAAGGAATTCCGGGGGGGCCTTATGAGAATTTAGAAATCCGACGTTTTGATAGAGTAAAACATCCCCAATGGAATGATTTTGAATACCGATTCATTGCTAAAAAAACCTCTCCTATTTTTGAATTAGCGAAGCAAGAACTTTATGTGAGAGTCGAAGCTCCAAAGGGAGAATTGGGAATTTTTCTGATAGGAGATCAGAGCGTTTTTCCTTGGAGATGGAAAATTCGTCCACCGGGTTTGATCAATTTGCAAATTCTTCCTCAGGTGGTTAAAAGAATGAAATTGGCTGATATTATGACGATACTAGGTAGCATAGATATCATTATGGGGGAAGTTGATCGTTGAAATGATAATTGATACAACACAAATCCAGGCTATCCATTCCTTTTCCGGATTGGAATCCGTAAAAGTCAAAGAAGTCTATGGGATCATATGGATACTTGCCCCTATTTTTACTATTGTATTAGGAATCACAATGGGTTTACTAGTAATTGTTTGGTTAGAAAGGGAAATATCCGCGGGAATACAACAACGTATTGGCCCCGAATATGCGGGTCCTTTAGGAATTCTTCAAGCTTTAGCAGATGGTATCAAACTCCTTTTGAAAGAAAGCCTTCTTCCATCTCGAGGGGATACTCGCTTATTCCGTATCGGACCTTCCATAGCAGTGATATCCGTTTTTCTAAGTTATTTAGTAATTCCTTTTGGTTATAAGCTTGTTTTAGCCGATCTTAGTATTGGGGTTTTTTTCTGGATCGCCGCTTCAAGTATTGCTCCCGTTGGACTTCTTATGTCCGGATATGGATCAAATAATAAATATTCCTTTTTAGGTGGTCTACGGGCAGCTGCTCAATCAATTAGTTATGAAATACCCTTAGCTTTATGTGTATTATCAATTTCTCTGCGTGTGATTCGATCAGGTATAAAAAAGCTCTATGCGTTTTGATAGTTTTGACTTGTGAGATCGAACAACTATTAATTTCCTCTTAAAAACCGAAGTTCAATAAAATTATGATAACTATAAATATGCTAACTAGAAATCAATTTTTTTTTGCACCCACAATGCAATTTCTTGCTTCGCTAGTAATAAGCGAAGCAAAAAAAAAAACACTTTAAAAGAAAAGTAATTCTCTATCATTTTTGAGTAATATTTCTAGTAATATTTCTTATGTCTATCTATCCTTTTTTTTCTATGGGTGCTATATATGCGGTATTTTTATTTTCATATTTTTATTCAATGTTTTTCTTTTATAAGAATAATCCTTCTATTAAGATCTTTAGGATGATTTATTCTTTTTTTTATATACATATTTTTTAGTGTTCGTAGTTCTTCTAGAATATTGGGTACTTGAGGATGATAAAGGAAACTAGATAGTTATATGAGTGAAAAAAAAGCGGCTTCGAATTTGGCAGTACAAAGATTAAGTCTTCTTTCCTATGTACAAGAATAAAGTTAAAAAAGCAAACATAAAAAAACTTTTTTATGTTTGCTTTTTACCCCCAAGCTTGGTGAATTCGTCATCATAGCCGGAAGCGGGTTTCAAAGATCAACTGTATGGAGTTTTTACTATCTATATATCCTAGATGTATTTCCATAAGGAGAGATTTCAAAAACGAGTGGATGGGTAGGAAGACCAAGATACACAAAGGATTTGTAATAAAGATTATGTAAGTTATCCAACAGGATATTTCTCTACATATAAGGAATTCAAATGGGGACTTGAAGTTAGTAGAAATAATCAAGAAGTACTCCCCACGATCCTGATCCAGAGTATCCTCCTATTCACGGATTAAGAAAATAACTATAAAGAACGAAGTAATCTTTTACTTTGGTCCAAGTCCCCTTTTTTCTGAGAAAGGAGAATAGGAGCGAAATAAAAATAAAAAGGTGAGATTTATTTTATTCGGCATAGGAAATAAAATAAATCAAGAGACAAAATCTTTATCACGATTCATGAACAAATGGCTAATTCTTTTTCGTAATTGAAGAAAATGAGAGGTTGAAATGTCTATGTGATATTGCTACAAACAAAACAAATTTTTTGTTTTATTGAAAGATGAAGTTATTAATAAACAAAGACCAACGAAAATTCTTAAAAGATTGAGATCAATTCCGAAGCACTTAATTTATATAGCAGACAGAATTCAATTGGTATAATTCGGGACCGTAGAATATTTAATTCTCGACTCTATCTATCCGACACCCATATCAATAATATGGAAGAGTCCTTAGATTTATTTTTGACTTCTGAGGAGCCGTATGAGATGAAAATCTCATGTACGGTTCTGGAATAGCGATGATAACAGTAATGTTATCATCGACTATGATTATCTAACAGTTCAAGTACAGTTGATATAGTTGAAGCCCAGTCAAAGTATGGGTTTTGGGGGTGGCATTTGTGGCGTCAACCGATAGGGTTTATCATTTTTATAATTTCTTCTTTAGCCGAATGCGAGCGCTTACCTTTTGATTTACCAGAAGCGGAAGAAGAATTAGTAGCGGGGTATCAAACCGAATATTCAGGCATCAAATTTGGTTTATTTTACGTTGCTTCATATCTGAATCTACTAATTTCTTCATTATTTGTAACAGTTCTTTACTTAGGGGGCTGGAATCTTTCTATTCCATACATATTTGTCCCTGAGCTTTTTGACATAACTAAAAGGGGTAAAGTCTTTGGAACAATAGTAAGTATCGTTATTACATTAGCTAAAACCTTTTCGTTCTTGTTCATTTCTATTGCAACAAGATGGACTTTACCAAGGCTCAGAATGGACCAACTATTAAATCTTGGATGGAAATTTCTTTTACCTATTTCTCTAGGTAATCTATTATTAACAACTTCGTCTCAACTTCTTTCACTGTAAAAGACTACAATATTCAAGATTGACGGCTTGCCTCAAACAAGAGAAAGAAACAAGCATAAATTTTTTATAGATATTCACGATATGTTCCCTATGGTAACTGAACTCAGGAATTATGGTCAACAAACAATACGAGTTGCCAGGTATATCGGCCAAGGTTTCATGATTACCCTGTCCCATGCAAATCGTTTACCCGTAACTATTCAATATCCCTATGAAAAATTGATCACACCAGAACGCTTTCGAGGCCGAATCCATTTTGAATTTGATAAATGCATTGCTTGTGAAGTTTGTGTTCGTGTATGTCCTATAGATTTACCTGTTGTTGATTGGCAATTGGAAACAGATATTCGCAAGAAACGATTGCTTAATTACAGTATTGATTTTGGACTTTGTATATTTTGCGGTAATTGTGTTGAATATTGTCCAACAAATTGTTTATCAATGACTGAAGAATATGAACTTTCTACTTATGATCGGCATGAATTGAATTTTAATCAAATTGCTTTGGGTCGGTTACCAATGTCAGTAATTGAGGATTATACAATTCGAAAAATTTCGAATTTACCTCAAATTAAAAATGAATAAACTATTGATTAAACAAAATTACCAATTACTAAGCTCAGTTTGGGTCTAAAAAAATGATATTCTTTTGCTTGGTCAATTCAACCTATTGATTGGTTAGTGAGACTCGTAACTTCGTTTGGCTAGAAAATTGATTTCTATGTTTAGATTATTGTTCTAGTAACTAGTCAAAATAATGATTTCAAAAAGAATAAATGAGATAAGAATAAACAGGGTTTTTCTTTGGATGAATAAAGAATGACATATGAATAACTTCTTTTTCCTGGTCAGGTCAATAAAATCATGAAATTCTTCGATTTATATTTTTTTTTAGAATTGATAAAAAATGGATTTACCTGGACCAATACATGATTTTCTTTTAGTTTTTTTAGGATCAGGTCTTATATTAGGGGGTATAGGAGTAGTATTATTTCCCAATCCAATTTATTCGGCCTTTTCGTTGGGATTGGTTCTTGTTTGTATATCCTTATTCTATATTCTATCTAACTCCTATTTTGTAGCTGCTGCACAGCTACTCATTTATGTAGGAGCGATAAATGTTTTAATTCTTTTTGCTGTGATGTTCTTGAATGGTTCAGAATATTCAACTGATTTTCCTCTTTGGACCCTTGGAGATGGTATTACTTCACAAGTTTGTATAAGTCTTTTTATTTCACTAATTTCGACTATTCTAGATACGTCATGGTACGGTATTATTTGGACTACACGATCAAACCAGATTATCGAGCAAGATTTGATAAGCAATAGTCAACAAATTGGAATTCATTTATCAACAGATTTTTTTCTTCCATTTGAATTCATTTCAATAATTCTTTTAGTTGCTCTAATAGGTGCAATTGTTGTAGCTCGTCAATAAAAAATTGATATTCAAATTTTCAAAGAATTCAAATAAAACTTTTACCCCATTCATTTTCCTTCAATTCTTTTTTTGCTGTATACTGTATAAATCTAAAATTGAAAGCCTTTAGCGTGAAGTCAATCTATTACCGCTAGATTTTGTTGTTACATATTTGTTATACAGTAGTCAATCGAATCGGTTGAATTGTTTTTTCTTATTGAAACAAGTCAAGATTGATAAGGAGTTTTTGAATGATGCTCGAGCATGCCCTTGTGTTAAGTGCCTTTTTATTTTCTATCGGTATCTATGGATTGATCACAAGTCGAAATATGGTTAGAGCCCTTATGTGTCTTGAACTTATACTTAATGCAGTTAATATGAATTTGGTAACATTTTCGTATTTTTTTGATAATCGTCAATTAAAAGGAGACATTTTCTCAATTTTTATTATAGCTATTGCAGCTGCGGAAGCAGCTATTGGGCTGGCTATTGTCTCCTCAATTTATCGTAACAGAAAATCAACTCGTATTGACCAATCAAATTTGTTGAATAATTAGTATGAATCCTAGAAATTCTAATATTGAGTGTTGATAAATTGATTAGAATTCGCATGTAGGTTTGCTACATCTACATAAGGTATGATCATGTTTGCAAAAACATAATAAATCAAAGTATTTTAGCCCTCTCTCCTAAACCAATCCAGAAGTAGATTGATTAGAAAAATTCTGATAACTCATTGATTCATCTGGTATCTAAAAAAGGGATTCGTTTATCAAGGTTACTAGATCGAAAATTTATGACGTTCAGAACTCTATAGATCCAATGTCACATTCCGTAAAGATTTACGATACATGTATAGGATGTACTCAATGTGTCCGAGCCTGCCCTACCGATGTATTAGAAATGATACCGTGGGACGGATGTAAGGCTAAACAAATTGCTTCCGCTCCAAGAACAGAGGACTGTGTTGGTTGTAAGAGATGTGAATCCGCTTGTCCAACAGATTTCTTGAGTGTCCGAGTTTATTTATGGCATGAAACAACTCGCAGTATGGGTCTAGCTTATTGATATGTTCCAGAAAACTATACCGGAATCCATTTCAATTTTTTACTGAAAACCCGTGCCTCAAATATTTTGATTTTCGAGCACGGGTTTTGTGGGCCAAGTGTATCTTGTCTTTACCACGAATTTTTTTCCTTGGTTAACAATAATTGTCGTTTTTCCAATATTTGCGGGTTCCATCGTTTTCTTTCTTCCCCATAAAGGAAATAGGGTAATTAGATGGTATACACTTTGTATATGTATTTTAGAACTCCTTATAACGACTTATGCATTTTGTTTTCATTTCCAGGTGGACGATCCATTAATCCAACTAGAGGAGACTTATAAATGGATCAATTTTTTTGATTGCCATTGGAGATTGGGAATAGATGGACTTTCTGTAGGCCCTATTTTATTGACAGGATTTATAACCACTTTAGCTACTTTAGCGGCCCGGCCAGTTACTCGCGATTCTCGATTATTTCATTTCCTGATGTTAGCAATGTACAGTGGTCAAATAGGATCATTTGCTTCTCGAGACCTTTTCCTTTTTTTCATCATGTGGGAATTAGAATTAATTCCCGTTTATCTACTTCTATCCATGTGGGGGGGGAAGAAACGTCTATACTCAGCTACAAAATTTATTTTGTATACGGCAGGGGGTTCCATTTTTCTATTAATGGGAGTTTTGGGTCTTACTTTATATGGTTCGAATGAACCAACATTCAATTTTGAAACATCAGTAAATCAGTCATACCCCGCGGCTTTAGAAATAATATTCTATATTGGATTTTTTATTGCTTTTGCTGTCAAATCACCTATTTTACCCCTACATACATGGTTACCCGATACCCACGGAGAAGCACATTATAGTACTTGTATGCTTCTAGCCGGAATCTTATTAAAAATGGGAGCATATGGATTGATTCGAATCAATATGGAATTATTTCCTCACGTCCATTCTCTATTTTCTCCCTATTTGGTGATAGTAGGCACAATACAAATGATCTATGCAGCTTTAACATCTCTTGGACAACGAAATTTAAAAAGACGAATAGCCTATTCCTCTGTATCTCATATGGGTTTTATAATTATAGGAATTGGTTCTATGACCGATACGGGACTTAATGGAGCTCTTTTACAAATAATTTCTCATGGATTTATTGGTGCTGCACTTTTTTTCTTGGCGGGAACGACTTATGATAGAATACGGCTTGTTTATCTTGACGAAATGGGGGGAATAGCTATTCAAATGCCAAAAATATTCACGATGTTCAGTAGCTTTTCAATGGCTTCCCTTGCATTACCAGGTATGAGCGGTTTTGTTGCCGAATTACTAGTATTTTTTGGAATAATTAGCGCCAAAAAATATCTTTTCATGTCCAAAATACTCATTTCTTTTGTAATGGCAATTGGAATTATATTAACTCCTATTTATTCATTATCTATGTTACGCCAGATGTTTTATGGATACAAGCTATTTAATGCCCCAAACTCTTCTTTTTTGGATTCTGGACCGCGAGAGTTATTTCTTTCAATCTCCATTTTGTTACCTGTCATAGGTATTGGTATGTACCCCGATTTCGTTCTTTCACTATCAGTTGAAAAGGTCGAAGTTATTCTATCTCATTTTTTTTATCGACAAGTCTTATAAATAAAACCAAAATCCTAAAAAAAGTTTAAAAAAAAACGTTCGTTGTAAATGCAAAAAGGAAGGTTTTTTCTTCTCTTCAGTTAACTAAAAACAATCAATTTGAACCACCCGCGTACCGTTTGAATCAAATATTGTATTGATTCAAACGGTACGTGTACTCGTTCACACAAAGTTTTAATCTTTATTCTATCTTTTTTTATTATATTATTCTAATTATTATAGTATTTTATCTTTTTTATTTATTATATGCTGCACTCTCTTAGATTTGTAAGAACGTTTTTTGAATTCAACTAGATGTTGATGGAAATGAACCATAACTATGGAGACCTATTCCTACTAGATTGACTCCAAAATAGCATATCCAAATTATAAGAAAGCCTATAGATGCCACAATAGATGCGACAATTGCGGAATTTACACTCTGCAAATTTAGATTTGTTCGAGTATGTAAAAAAATTGCGAATACAATCCAAGTAATAAAAGCCCAAGTTTCTTTTGGGTCCCAACTCCAATAAGATCCCCACGCTTCGTTAGCCCACACTGCTCCCGAAAGTATTCCTATGGTTAAAAAGAGAAATCCTAGACTAATAACCCGATAACTCCAAAAATCCAATTGTTGAATGAATTGGGTCCTATAATAATTCTTAGCAGAAAAAAAAGAAGTCTTTTGAAAAAGATTTTCCCCAAATAAAAATGACTCAGTTAAAAAATCGTTGCCCCCCGAAAAAAGCTTTCCGTTTTTGCGAAATGTAATGACCAGAAGTGCTACTGATAATAATGATCCGCATAAAAGGGCTGCATAGCCCAATATCATCATACTTACGTGCATTATTAACCACTCGGATTTAAGAGCGGGTACTAATATTGAAGATTGATGTATTTCTGTTAAAAGACCTGAAGTAGCAAAACCTTGGGTAAAAATAGCGCTTGGGCTGATTATTTTGCTTAAAAATTTTGTATTTTTTGTGAAATACGGAATGATATGAATCAGAGCGAAACTCCATGAAAGGAAAATGAATGATTCATATAAATCACTTAGTGGGAAATGTTCCGAAGAAATCCAATGAGTAGCTAATAATCCTGTTATACAGAAAAAAGTTACTAGCATGCCCTTTTCTGATGAATCATATAGTTTTCTTATTTCGTCGACTAAAAATATTATCAAATGAATTGTCATTAAAATGAAAATGATCGAAAGGGAAATATGAGTTAATATATGCTCTAAGGTTGAAAATATCATAAAAAAAAGCTTAAACAACGAAGAGTCTAGCCCCCCAATTACCTAAGAAAATTTTGAAAAAGGAAATCGGGAATTGAATTCCTTATAAGATTATAAGGTCTATTTTCTTTTTTTAGAAGACGGTATGCCGCCACTCGGACTCGAACCGAGATGCGCTAGCACTGCTTCCTAAGAGCAGCGTGTCTACCAATTTCACCATAGCGGCGTGTCGTGAATCCATAATAGTCTAATTCATTATAGGCTATGAGTAAGCAAACGTCAAGATTTGAAAGGGAAATTCAGTATAGTATGGTTCAATTTTATACATAAAAATTTGTTCAAATATGAATTTGAAAGTTTTTATTATTTCAGTTTAGAGTCTTTGTTTTATTTCACTTATACTTATTAATTATGGTTTTCGTGTATTTTTGGCTCGCTTGGAATTAAACTCCGGTAACCAGGGGTCGAATTCAAAACAAAAATTTTGGTTTCCATTTTTTTGTCTTGATTTCAGAAATCAAAACAAAAAAATGAATTTTAGCAATACCTATATACCTATTTTAAAGCACTTATAATTAACCGATTATGCAGATATAACATACTTATTTTCTTATTTTTTACTTGATTTTAAAAATCGGGGCTTTTGTCAATATTTATTACATGACAAGATAGTCTTGGGAATCCGTATAAGAATTCATCAAAAAGAAAAAGTCAGAAAGTTACCCAAAATAAAAAATGGTTTCAATTTTCAAAAGTAATTCATAAGTCTCAACGATTCGTTAACTAAACCGAAAGATCCTCATATCCGCCTTATTGTATTACTTTACTCTATTTATTATATTACTCTATAAAAGTGTTACTTGTCATAAACAAATAGGTTGATGGGGAAAATAAGACTCGCCCCCCTCGAAATGATGTTTGGGAACCCTCAAAGGTATTATTTTTTTTAAGTTAAGTAAAAAGATGAGTAAATCTAGGATTTCGTATTCTCGTATCATAAGAGCTAAGAGCAGGGCATTCGATTTCCCAGTTCTATATTAACTCTAAATAATAAATCGTATAAATCAATAGAAAGCCGAAGTCATGAAATTTTAGTCTAAAAAAAAAGTCGGCTCAGATTATTCCAACGTTTTTTTATTTGTTTGTGATACAAAAAAACTTTTCAAATTCCCGGTCGAAAGGGATTTTCCTAACGAAAAAGCTTTTAATGCTGTCCAAAAGCTCTTTCTTTTCCAAGTATTTTTACGAATACGCTTTTTTGATTTCGAAATACGTTTTTTTGGAACTGCCATTTAAAAATGAAGAAATTACTTAATTTTAGGTTAAAACTGGATGTGAAAGACATCTATTGCGCAAAATGAATCGTTTTTACTATTTACTATACTAGCTTTTTTTTATTCTATCTTTTTTTATTATTCTCATAATATATTCGTAAAAACGATTCGTTTGTTTTGATTGCTATCTCTATTTCGCATTATTCATAAAATAAAATCTATAGAATTCGATGTGCTGTAGAAATCATCAAATTAGTTTAACTTCATCTTAGAATTAGAATTCTAATGAAAAAGAAACTAAAACGTCCTATTTTCATCGTTCTACGTGCAATTGAAAGGTTTAAGATCAAAACTCTACTCTTGCTTAATGAAATTGAAAGCTGTAATCCTTTTCCCTTGGATAAAAAGAAAAGAGACCTAATTTTCCTTTTAAAAATAAAAGGAAACTGCTAATGAATCTATTTCAGATTATTTGACCAATTGTAACTTCTTGATTTGAATAATTGAAAGTTTTTAACTAAGAATAATTCACAATAGAAAATTCTATAAAGTTTATTTTAGTTGTCAGTTTGGTTTAAGTTAGTACATATTTTTTTCTTTTTTATTGACTCTTTTCAAAAGAGATAAAATAAAATCGGGTGAATCGGAAATAATTAATTAAGACTCAAACTGTTTATGGAACAAACATATCAATATGCGTGGATCATACCTTTTGTTCCCCTTCTAGTTCCTATGTTAATAGGAGCAGGACTTCTTATTTTTCCCACGGTAACAAAAAATCTTCGTCGTATGTGGTCTTTTCAGAGTGTTTTATTGTTAAGTATAGTGATGGCATTTTCAATCTATCTATCTATTCAGCAAATAAATAGGGGTTCTATCTATCAATATGTATGGTCTTGGATAATAAATAATGATTTTTCTTTTGAATTCGGTTACTTGATCGACCCACTTACTTCTATTATGTCAATATTAATCACTACTGTTGGAATTATGGTTCTTATTTATAGTGATAATTATATGGCTCATGATGAAGGATATTTGAGATTTTTTGCTTATATGAGTTTTTTCTGTGCTGCCATGTTGGGATTAGTTACTAGTTCTAATTTTATACAAATTTATATTTTTTGGGAATTGGTTGGACTATGTTCGTATCTATTAATAGGGTTTTGGTTTACACGACCCGGTGCGGCAAATGCTTGCGAAAAAGCGTTTGTAACTAATCGTGTAGGGGATTTTGGTTTATTATTAGGAATTTTAGGCTTTTATTGGATAACAGGCAGTTTTGAATTTCGGGAGTTATTCCAAATATTGAATAATTTGATTTCGAGCAAAGAGGTCAATCTTTTATTTGTTACTTTATGCGCTGCGCTGTTATTTGTCGGTGCAATTGCGAAATCCGCGCAATTTCCTCTTCATGTCTGGTTACCCGATGCCATGGAGGGACCTACTCCGATTTCGGCTCTTATACATGCTGCTACCTTAGTAGCAGCGGGAATTTTTCTTGTAGCTAGGCTTCTTCCTCTTTTCTTAGTTATACCTTCCATAATGTATTTCATCTCCTTGATAGGAATCATAACAGTTTTATTAGGAGCTACTTTAGCTCTTGCTCAACAAGACATTAAAAGAGGTTTAGCTTATTCCACAATGTCTCAATTGGGTTATATGATGTTAGCTCTAGGAATGGGGTCTTACCGAAGTGCTTTATTTCATTTGATTACTCATGCTTATTCCAAGGCATTATTATTCTTAGCAGCAGGATCCGTTATTCATTCAATGGAGACTATTATTGGTTATTCTCCCGAAAAAAGTCAGAATATGGTTATTATGGGCGGTTTAACAAAACACGTACCGATAACCAAAGGTGCTTTTTTATTAGGTACACTTTCACTTTGTGGTATTCCGCCCCTTGCTTGTTTTTGGTCAAAAGATGAAATTCTTAATGATAGCTGGCTTTATTCGCCGATTTTCGCCCTAATAGCTTGGGGCACTGTGGGATTAACCGCATTTTATATGTTTCGGATTTATTTAATGACTTTTGAAGGACATTTAAACGTTGGTTTTCAAAATTATAGTGGAAAAAAAAATAACCCTCTTGATTCAATGTCTCTATGGGGAAAAAAGGGTTCAAAGCCAATTAACAAAAATTTTCGCTTTTTCACAATTGATGAGAAAGGGGAGAATCAAACCAAATTTTCTTATACTTCTGATCCCTTTGAATCAGAAAATACTATGTTATTTCCACAAATTCTATTGTGTTTTGTAACTTTTGTAATTGGATTCTTAGGAATTCCGAAGGAGCTTGGTTTCAATCTCGACATCTTAACCCAATGGTTACATCCTGCTATTTATCTTTTGGATCACACTAATTCAACAGATTTAGCTGAGTTCTTAAAGCATACGGTAATTTCCGTGGGGATTGCTTATTGCGGAATATTTATAGCATTTTTATTATATAAACCCACCTATTCGTCTTTCAAAAGTTTTCTATTAATTAATTCGTTTCATCAAAAAAGCCTTAAGAGAGTTATTCGCGACAAAATAGTCTTTGTGATATATGACTGGGCCTATAATCGTGCTTATATAGATACTTTTTATAAGAATTTTTTTGTTTGCCAAGTGCGAAGGTTTTCTCAAATTATTCGTTGTTTTGATTTAAGAATTATTGACCAAATATTTAATTGTTTTGCTTTTCTTAGTTTTATTGCTAGCGAGGGTATAAAATATTTAGGATATGCGAGAATTCCTTTTTATTTGTTTTTTTATTTCTTTTTTGTATCAATCTTTATTTTTCTGTTTTACAAAAATTAAGAAAACTCAATTATACTAGGTTAAAAAAAAACTTACCCAAATTAAGTTCTTATGTTTAAAATGACTTAAATTGGGTAAGAGTTTTGTATTGGCTATCCGACTATAATTACAAGATTTATTTCTTTCATTTGTTTCATTAGTAGGACGCGAAGGTTCTCCTCCCCAAAGAGTAGAAAGTTCTAATTCAAAAATAGTAGAAGGTTCGAATCGCAAAATAGGAGGAGTTTCTTCTTCCAAATTACGATCAAAATATATCCAAGATAACATCTTGTGATATTTTCTGAGTAGGAAATCTCTTTCATTCAAAGAATCATTGCGTTCGATCAGTACAAACTGAGCTTCTCTCAGTCCATTTGTAGTTCGGATTAAAGAATGTCCTTCCTTTTTCAAAGAACCCTCTGGAGCTTGTATAGTAGCTTGTGCTCGTTCCAAGGCAGCTGTATTTTATAAAATTTTATAAAAAAAAATCTATTAATTCTTTTAAATTCACCTTTTTGCGAATTCGCTTTCCAATATATCGGCTTTTTACCTTTCTAGTTCAGCGCTTTCTTCTCTAAAAGAGACTTTTTTATTTTCAATATCTCAATGATTCTCTCTAAAAAGGAATATTTATTATTTGATCCATATCCGGACATAAGAAGTCCAACGGGAGCAATACTTGAAGCGGCGATCCAGAAAAAAACCCCAATACTAAGATCGGCTAAAACAAGCTTATAACCAAAAGGAATTACTAAATAACTTAGAAAAACGGATATCACTGCTATGGAAGGTCCGATACGGAATAAGCGAGTATCCCCTCGAGATGGAAGAAGGCTTTCTTTCAAAAGGAGTTTGATACCATCTGCTAAAGCTTGAAGAATTCCTAAAGGACCCGCATATTCGGGGCCAATACGTTGTTGTATTCCCGCGGATATTTCCCTTTCTAACCAAACAATTACTAGTAAACCCATTGTGATTCCTAATACAATAGTAAAAATAGGGGCAAGTATCCATATGATCCCATAGACTTCTTTGACTTTTACGGATTCCAATCCGGAAAAGGAATGGATAGCCTGGATTTGTGTTGTATCAATTATCATTTCAACGATCAACTTCCCCCATAATGATATCTATGCTACCTAGTATCGTCATAATATCAGCCAATTTCATTCTTTTAACCACCTGAGGAAGAATTTGCAAATTGATCAAACCCGGTGGACGAATTTTCCATCTCCAAGGAAAAACGCTCTGATCTCCTATCAGAAAAATTCCCAATTCTCCCTTTGGAGCTTCGACTCTCACATAAAGTTCTTGCTTCGCTAATTCAAAAATAGGAGAGGTTTTTTTAGCAATGAATCGGTATTCAAAATCATTCCATTGGGGATGTTTTACTCTATCAAAACGTCGGATTTCTAAATTCTCATAAGGCCCCCCCGGAATTCCTTCCAGGGCCTGTTGAATCATTTTTATGGATTCTTCCATTTCGCCGATTCTTACTAAATAACGAGCTAAAGAATCCCCCTCTTTTTGCCATTGAACCTCCCAAGCAAATTCGTCGTAACACTCATACTGATCGATTTTACGAAGATCCCATTCGATTCCCGAAGCTCGTAGCATTGGTCCGGATAAACCCCAATTGAGTGCTTCTTCTGCCCTAATAGTGCCTATACCTTCAACTCGTTCTAAAAAAATGGGATTCTGTGTAATAAGTTTTTGATATTCAGCAACCCCTGTTAAAAAATAATTGCAAAAATCCAAACATTTATCTATCCAGCCATGGGGTAGATCAGCAGCTACTCCCCCGATACGAAAAAAATTATGCATCATTCGCATACCGGTGGCAGCTTCGAATAGGTCATATATCAACTCTCTTTCTCGAAAAATATAGAAGAAAGGAGTCTGCGCCCCAATATCCGCCATAAATGGACCGAGCCATAACAAATGGGAAGCTATACGACTTAACTCCAACATAATGACTCTGATATAGCTAGCTCTTTTAGGTACTTGAATATTGCTCAATCGTTCAGGTCCATTTACGGTTATTGCTTCTGTAAACATAGTAGCTAAATAATCCCAACGTGTGACATAGGGCAAATATTGTATAATTGTTCGGTTTTCCGCAATTTTCTCCATCCCTCTGTGTAAATAACCCAATATTGGTTCGCAGTCAATAACATCTTCACCATCGAGAGTAAGAATAAGTCGAAGAACACCATGCATTGATGGGTGGTGAGGACCCATATTGACTATCATGAGGTCTTTTCTTGTAGCTGGTGCAGTCATAAATTTTTTACCGATTCGTTCTTCCATGTAATTCTTCCATGAATTGCTGAATGTGAAAAGAGGTTCATCAAAATTGAAACGAAACAAATAAGTTAAAAACAAATGACTCCTCAAATTAAAAATTAATGAGTTTTTGTCTCTCGAATATCCAATTTCTCAATTAATTCTTTATAACGTACTTTATTTTTTTTTGACAAATAAGCTAGCAGCCGTTGACGTTTTCCCAAAATTTTACGCAAACCTTTCTGAGATAAATAGTCTTTTTTGTGCAATTTTAAATGGGAAGTAAGTCTCTGTATCTTATTGGTGAAATTGAATATTTGAAATTCAACGGACCCTCTGTTTTCTTTGGTTTCTTCTTGAGAAATAACCGAAATGAATAAGTTTTTTACCATAAAAAAAGAATTGATCCCCTTCCCTGATATATATTTTAACGAATTTTATTGATCAATAAAAAGAATGCCAATAATTTGAATGATTGATATAGAATAAATTGCTTTCTGAACTCCTCAGTTTATCCATTCCAATGAATTCAAAATCCTATTTTGAATTCAGATAAGAATCTCGTACATTTTTGTATTCACAAAAGTGAATCAATTAGACCTAAAATGAAATGAATATCTTTGGATTCATTGATAATTTATAGGTCTAATGGATACGCTGTATCCTCTATTCAGTGAGATTCGAATGAGGTATAAGATAAGGCATGTGTGCATTTGTTTTCTATCATATACCCTGCTACAGGGTATATAGTAATACTATCAACGAATTTTCAATGGTAGATACATGTGGATCCTTAAGATACTGAAACGACTGCCGTTATTAGTATCAAACCAATAACGATTCATACAAGCTAAATCTTCCAATCGATAATTGGGCCAAAGAAAAAACTTGAATTGAATTAATTCATTTTTCTCCTTATCACGAAGGTTCCTTTCTTCCCAAAAGTGACTACAGTTTTTTACCCCGTTTTCGTTGAAAAATACGGAATTGGTATCCACATCATTCCAATTGTTTGAATTGAAACAAATTAGAATTCTCAATTCTCTACGACGTCTAGACGATAAAATATTTTCAAGAACAAGCGCATCAAAATGATTGTTCTCTCTAGCTCGAATTATTCTTTGTTTTCGGTATTGTTGATTAGTTTTGTTTTTACTCTTATGAACCAACGAAATACCTATGGTTTGATACATAAGAAATTGCCCATTGTTTTTTACAGACAGTCCAAGGCGGTCCATAGCCACTCCCATGTTTTTGAAAAATTTTAGAATACTCAAATTGCTCTTCGAATTCCACATTACATTCAATTGTAATTTTCTCCTTTCAATGCATGATAGAGTCATGGTTTCTAGATTTATCGAGCTCTTCGGGAGAGCTAATATCCGGACATTTTTGCGAATGTTTTGACCGATATTCCTTTGATCCCATCTCAATTGCAAAAGGAAATACTTTTTCATGAATAACTCTCTTAGCTCTCTTGTACTTAGACTTTTCTTTTCACTATCGGTTTCACTTTTCTTTTCACTATCGGTTTCACTTTTCTTTTCACTATCGGTTTCACTTTTCTTTTCACTATCGGTTTCACTTTTCTTTTCACTATCGGTTTCACTTTTCTTTTCACTATCGGTTTCACTTTTCTTTTCACTATTGGTTTTACTTTTCTTTGTACCTTTTTTCATGTCTGATTTCGCGGAATCTTCTTCTTCAAGATTTTGGTTTTCAGCGATGTTTTTCTTTTTATTATCGGTTTCACTTAGATTCGAATTTAAAAGAAGTAATTTGCTTGGTATAATCCACGGTTTCGTTTTATATACATTAAAAAGCCGCACAAATTCTGGGAAGAACCAAAGTTCCAGATTCGAGATGGGACGATTTAGTATTTGTTCATTCATTCCCATCCAATCAAAAAAAGAATTTGGAGAATTAGGTTGATTGATTTCTGGATTTTGATTAATCGGAATATAAAAAGGGTCTTTTTCTTGTTTATCAATTGGATCAATTAATTGATCGTTATTAGTCCCAATTGGAGTCTTTTGATTACTGCTGGGATTGATCTCTTCTTCGGGATTGATCTCTTCTTCGGGATTGATCTCTTCCTCTTCTTCTTTATCAATTGCATAAAATATTTCATCCTTATTAGTCCCAATTGGAGTCTTTTGATTACTGCTGGGATTGATCTCTTCCTCTTCTTCTTTATCAATTGGATCAATTAATTGAAAATTATTAGTCCCAATTCGAGTCTTTTGATTACTGCTGGGATTTACCGCGACCCAGGATTCAATAGCCACTTTTTTTCTAAGATCAAAATAGATATTTTCCCAATTAAAATATTTTCTATTAAGATTTTTTTCTATATATGGAATATATACCCTTTCTATTCTTCCTATAAAAATATTGATAGGGATACTTCCTGTTATCGCAAACAAGGAGTTTTGCGACATGTTGTAATTATCAGAAACCGCTTGCCTTTTAGTTACTTGAGGGATTGATCTATAAAAAACCGAGTCACCTTTATTTTCATTATTAATGGATTTATATGATAAAAGATCATATCTATAGCATTTTTGAAAATTATCTTTTTGATTTGATAATGAGTTAGGACCCTTTTTTTTCTTGTAATGACTTAATTGGTATTTTCCACATGAATTCCATTTTTTTAAATCTTTTTTTTGAGACCTACAATATCGATTCACCCTATTTCGCCATTTTTGTTTTTGTGACATTAAGCTAGACCAGATAATCTGAGATAAATCGTATTGATAATTCCCTCTTAACCAATTTTTCCATTGACTCGTTATAGACCGCTGAAGTTTCTTATGTATTACTTCAGACTGAAATATTCCTTGTGTTCGAAAGGAGTCTTTCATTTGAGTTTTAAGGAAGAAAGATGTTCCATGATGTTGAAGAACGGATCTTAATTTAGACAAGTTAACAACCCCGGTTTGCGATATTTTGTAAAATACATATGCTTGTGACAAGTTGGATAAATCACAAAAAATTTCTGAATTTTTCTTACAACTATTATAAGTTTTTATATTTGAAATAAAGTGAATTGTATTTTTAGTTTTTTTATTAATTATTTTTTTATTTGTTTCATTCTTGGAAATATATTTTTCAATCAAATTTTTTGTCGATTCAACAAAGAGTTGTGTATTCGTTTGGCAAATATGAATAGTAGATAAACAAATATCGTTATATATTCTTTGAATGAAAAATTTTCTAAAATAATGAAATTTACATATTATGTTTTTTAGTTTTACTATTTGCCAAATCTTTTTTGACAACTCTAATCTACAACTTTTTTTGTAAGTACTAATATCTAGTTCTAGAGTTACTTTTTTTTTCTCTTCGGTAATTCTTTCTATTTGATTTTTGATTGTACTTGTTCTATCAGTCATATCTTGCATTTTAGTTTCTATCAGTGAAGAATTTGTCCAATCTGGAATTTGAATTTTTTGAATTTGACTAAAAGATTCATTAATTATCTGGTTGCTTATTCTAGAATCTTTTTCTTTTTCCATTCCACCTATTTCTCTCGATCTAAATAATAAAATTGGTTTACCCTTGGAGAGGTCTTTTTCTATAAACGGAAGATTTTGGTTTGTTGTTCTTGTTTCTTTTGAAACTTTTTTAAATAATTTTATTATTATTTTTTTTAAAACGCTTTCAGCTGTAACCTTTTCATATTTTCCAATTTTTTTTTCGAGTTCCTTTAAAATGGGCTCAAAAAAGGAAGGTGTTTTTCGGGGAGAGCCAAAAGGCAGTTCTGTTTCCCTTCCAAAAATTGTTAAAAAACAAACGTCATCACGAGAAGTTAGCGGTTTAGATGTGTGCCAAGGTTTCAGATGGAAAGGATATACAATCTTGATCTGAATACCTTGTGTCAACCAATTTTCCGGAAATTCTGTTTCGGATAACGGATTACCAGTATAAGTGCACCTAATATGCTTTTCTCTATTCCATTCCTCGAAATCTTCAGACCATTCAGGAATTTGCAATAATAGCATACGTCCAAGATTTTTACCGATTATCAATGAAGGTAATATAAGATTTTTTCTAAGACTTGATTGGGCTATTAAAATGCAACCCCTTAACATTTGGGTAATTTCAAAAGTATCCCAGGCTTCCCCTATCTCTAATCGCTTTTTTTCCTTTACTCGGTCGTTTTTCTTTTTAGATTCTCTTTTTGGTTTTTCTTCTCTTTTTGTTTGTTCGTCTGTAGACTCTAAAATCCTGAACCCTTTTCCCGCCGACCAATTTCTAAAAATTCGGTTCAGTTGAACCGGGCGGGGGATAGCAAAAGAAAAAAGTTTTTGTTTTTTTATCCTGTCAAAAAAAAGGGGGGAATGTGCATTTGCTTGAAACAGTTTCTCAATAACAATTTTACGCCTTTGAGTTCGCATAGAGCCTTTGATTAAGCCGTGCTTAAAATCGGGTTGGTGTGCATAACGCATCAAAACAAGCCCCTTCTCTTCATCTTCTTTAGCCTCTTCTTCTGGGGTTTTAGTCTTGGTTTCTTTATTCACAGTATCAGTCTCTTTGCTAGCATTAGGCTTCGTTTCTTTATTCACAGTATCAGTCTCTTTGCTAGCATTAGTCTTGGTTTCTTTATCAACAGTATCAGTCTCTTTGCTAGCATTAGTCTTGGTTTCTTTATCAACAGTATCAGTCTCTTTGCTAGCATTAGTCTTGGTTTCTTTATCAACAGTATTAGTCTCTTTGCTAGCATTAGTCTTGGTTTCTTTATCAATAGTATCAGTCTCTTTGCTAGCATTAGGCTTCGTTTCTTTATCAATAGTATCAGTCTCTTTGCTAGCATTAGGCTTCGTTTCTTTATCAATAGTATCAGTCTCTTTGCTAGCATTAGGCTTCGTTTCTTTATTCACAGTATCAGTCTCTTTGCTAGCATTAGTCTTCGTTTCTTTATCTGTAGCTTTAGTAGTAGTATGAGTCTCTGGAGGATCAAAAAGAAGATATTCACCTACCGCCCTTCTTGAACGAATTTCATGCTCTGCTGGCGGACTGTAGTGAAATGATAGTTGTTCCAATTCACTGATTAATTTGTATGACCATCGAGGGACTTTTTTACCTATTTTGTGTATTAGAATAGATGAAAACGCATCAATTTCTAAAATATCACCAATTTCTAAAGTATTCGTATTTTGGTCAAAATTTTCGTAATTGGAATTCGGGAGAAGAAGATCATGTAACCGATTTTGCTCACCTGTCTCTCTCGAATCTGCGATCAAAGTATTTTTTATGATGGAAGGCGGAAGCTCTTTTTTGATTTTTCCACGGTATGGCCCGTTTAAGAAAGGATCATACATTTGGGGTAAGTAGTATTCTTGTTTAGTCTTATCATCTTCTATACATAATCGAGTTCTTGTTTCAAGTATCTCCACTGCTTTTTGTTCCCGTTCTTTTTCCTGTTCTATTTCTCCATCTATTTTTTCTTTGTCTAGATGGTTAATTCTATTGAAAAAATCATTTTTCAGATGATTCATTTTTTTTTTGTTTCTAGAAACCCAAGCATTGTCCAATTGATTAGAAAGAGTTTTTTCTAGTAGGATATTTATTTTTCTTTTGATCACTTTAAAAAAAGTTGATAAACTCCTTGGATAGGTAAAAGATATTCTTTCTTTTCCATCACTTTGTTGTGTATCAAAAAAATATTGTGACATTTCATTTCTTATAGCTTGCTCAAGTCTATTATTTTGAATGTAGCGAAATGGGCGATACCATCGTCGATAATCAAAAAGCAATGGGCTAATGAGGCTTTTTCTTTCTTTTTCTTGTATTACACGTATTTCATTTTTTAGTACTTCGATTTTGCTTTTCGAATAACTGGTATTCGAATTCGAGTGGAATTCTTTGTCGGAATGTCCCCCTGTTCCCTGTTTTTTTTGTCTATCTTTTTTTTTTTTCAGATGATTCGCAAGTTTTCGTTGCTGTTCTATTTCTTCTATTTCTTGTTCTATTTTTTCCATTTCTTGTTCTATTTCTTCGTCTATTTTGTCATTTTCCTCTTCTTCATCTGTACCTTTCAAGATCAACGCGCGCTTTTCTATTTGTGAAAGGTTGCTCATTTTAGGAAGAAGAATGGGTGAGGGTATTCTGCCAAAAGAGTGGAGACTCATCATAAAAAAGAGAATCACAAAGAAAAAATGAAAATAGTCAGATCGAATGATCGATCTAATAGAACGATTTTTACCTATGTGTTTTCCTGCCAATTCAATACGTATGTGTTTTCCTGCCAATTCAAAAAATTCGCATACTAAAATTTGGCCAATGAACCAGGCAAAAAAAGAACTTGTTACGAATAACATCTTGTTGTTGGATCGAAACGTGTAAATGCTGACTAATCTCCTTGCCGCTGAACTTGGTAAAATGCAAGTGTTAAGCAACTGCTGTAAAATGAGATGATTTAGAAATATACAGCTGAGATTAGACATGGAATTTTGGTTAGCAAAAACGCGTTTCTGACTTTTCCAGAAGATCTGGAAAAAAAGATAGAAAAACCCGAGTGCAGTTATTGTACGAGGTCTAGTCAAAGCAATATGGAAAGGTTTATAATATATTGATATGAATAGTAAGATCTGCCCCATAATCAATCCAGTTTTTGCTACTATTCTCTTCTTGGTTTCTTCTTCCTCCTCAAAAACCAGAGTTCGGAGAAGTAATAAATGAGAGGTCTTGATAGAGAAAGCGCT